ACAGAATGGGCGGGCACGAGCGGTGACGTGTCCGAGCCGATTGATCAGACGACGACTACTGAACTTATTAAATTAGTATTAGCCGCCTATCCCGTAATTACATGGGATAGAAAGAACGCGAAGCGCTAGCGCTATAGGGTCGGTTTTTTGGGGATAAGCTTGCTTCTTCTTTGGCTTATCCCCGCCCCGACCGGCAGCTGCTGGGTCTCCTCATCTCTTCTCAACTTCCCCCGGTCTTCGGCCTGAGCTGTATGAGGCAGAAACTCGTCTCACGTACGGTTCGAAGGCCGAGCCCCACCCCAGCAGTAATGGTGCGGCTTAGGTCAACTAACACAAAGAAGATACAGTTCACTCAACGATTGCCTTTGGGTTCCGAACTCCATATGGGGAAGGAACGTTGTTGTTTGCGGGGTCTCGATCATTTACATGGACCCACTTTTCATTCCATTTGTGGGAATTTGATGATCTATAAACCGTCCTTAACGAACGATCGGCTCATCTTTGAGCATGATGAATCGCTTCGTGCCGACCTGTTGTCAATAAACTTTTTGGCCTCATATGAGAATGGAAAACTGGAGCATTTTCTTCATCGGTGGATGAAGAATCGCGAACATAAGAATTTCTGGTTAAGCATGTTCCCAGAAAAAAGATACTTTCGAGAAAGAACTCACACGACTGAAGTGGCTATACATACAAATCCATTTACGGATCTATATGCTTCGATTGGAACTGGAAGTTCAAGAACAGGCGGCTGGTATACTACCATAATGAAACTGCCTTTTATTTTTTTTATTCGGATAGGATTTCTGTTGGCTTCGTTGGGGGGCTCGCGTAGTTTGTTACGTCAGCTCCAAAGGGATAAATTGCGTTGGAATCGAAAGAGTTACGTAAAGTTCATAATTGTATAAAAGGAGTCAAAGTAGTGACTGCAGCGCATCGAGGCATTTCTTCTTAGGTCCCCGTCCGCTCGGAAGAATTCATGGGCCGGCAGGCGGGCGAGACAGAATGAGCGGGCACTACTAACCAAGCCAAGCCGTCTTCTCTCCGATAGGCGCTGGTAGCTTGCTTCCAAGCCTTGCCAACTATGAGTGGCCCATGGCCTGAAGGAGCCGCCCGCACTTGTACAATGCTCAAGTCAAGGCTCTGGGCAAGGAGTGGCTAGGGGTGCCTAACGCTGTTAGAAGGTTGGGCAAGGAGTGGGGAATACCCTTTTTGAAGATGATTTTGGAGGATGCTTTTTATATTGGGTTATAGTTCTGTCCCCGATTTTTCTTTCCATGCAGACTGCACGTTCATCTAGGTCGAGGAGGGTTCGACAGTCTCCTAACGCGATAGCACTGAAGGTTCCACCTCTGATGTTGGAGAAAGCAATGCAGACGGCATCACCTTCAGGTATCATGAATGTAGCTCTTGAGGTGAGGCTTTTCCATCGATCTATAAAAGACACTACACTCTCATTTGGTTTCTGTATTAAGTTCATTAGCTCAACCAATGATGGCAGGTAATCGGTCTGATGCTTGTACTGGTGTAGGAACCTGGAAACAACATCTTCAAACGTCCAAAGTTCATTTCATAAACAGGAACTAATGCAAACTAACGTTCGGCTTCTCTCTCGAGTGACTTCTGAAAAAGTGCGAAAAACATTCTGTCATTCTCTTCTGTAATGCAGCAATCGTTCCGCGAGCATTAGATCGCCTGTCTATACTTACTGGACTTAGATCTTGAATCCTGTCGGAAAGATAACTAACCCTTGGATGACGGCAGAAATCTCTGAATCCAAGGCGGATGAGGTTGAGGTGCATGTCTTGTCATATACTTTTCGAAGAGATCAAAGAATTCTTCTTCGGGCTTAATCATTAGCTTCTTCGACTGAGAAGTAAACCTTTGTTGATGTTTAATCACTTCTGGGTCTTCTAATCAACCTCCTCTATTAGTCTTTTGAGGATGGGTATGCGATTAGCGTTGAGGTTAGGCCGGCTGTCTTTCACTTTGTTCTACCTACTTGCTGTGGTCTTCATTCATTTCCCACTCGCTCTTCGGTGCGAATAAGTTTGTGCTAAGTTAGTATTCCAGGTTAGATGTCTACGAATAGCAAAAACTTATGTAATTACAGTCGGAGAATGGAAAGTTATTTCCGCTAACTCTCAATATCATAAGAGAAGGAATTTTTACGCTACGATGAAGCTTACTATTTCCTCTATCTAAGTAAGAGAAGGAAGAAGTTCCAATCATGCTACGGAGATTATATGCTGTGTTGATAGAGAACATTTTTCCTCATCAGCCTGTAATTACAAGGCCTTCGTTTCTATCATGGACGGAGTAAATTGGTAACAGTCTCATCGTTGTGTGCTCCATACTTCGGAAGATAGCTTCATCCAGTTAGAAAAGGATGCGGCGCATCCATTTCAGTTCATAGCGTGCTCTCTCTCGAAGGGAATATGGATCCAACAACCATCCCAGTCACCCTTCATGCCTCATCGAGTGCATATCAGATCATGAGTTACTTATTGTTGGATGTTGACCTGGCTATGCGAATGAGTCTCATCCCTTCCGAGGACGATCTGATCAAAGATGTGTGCTCCTTCTTCAACGAAGAGCGTCCGCCTTTGAAGCAAAAGCACTTGGATCCAACTCTATCAACGTCTCGCCTCACTCGTAAGCTAGTCCGATCTTTATGCCTATGATCTATGGGAAGACTGTGATTAGCACGGCGAGAGATATTCATTATTCATTCTCTTCCTTCCTACTTTGGATTCTATTAGTAAAGCGCACTCACGACTCTACTCTTGAAGAACTGGGTTTCAGAATGAGTTCAAGATTCTTTCTCCGCAACTTCTTCAGTTTTACCAAAAACTGCGTCTTCATCCAGTGAAATGTATTTTTCTTTTCCATTTTTGGAAAGAAATGAAATCCAATCAGAACAGCGCTAGTTGGGTAAAGCCCGATGGAAGACCATTTTGCTTTCTCATCCACGGTAATTTTATATATAGGTCATTAAGAAAGAGGGATCCATTTATGAAGAGTGACGAATCTGGAATGAGGAAAGGTTCTTCCTTTCTACTCCGCATCTTCACGGAGAATTCAATTTCAGTAAATTCTATTTGTTCTTCGCCGCTTTGGGTTGTGGGGCTTACTTCAACGCAGAAGACGAATTTGTTGCCCCGGTGAACTCATGTCACTTTCGTGTACCCATCGGACGGCAGCCCTTCTCGGTTTATAGACCTTCGGAAAAAAGCCGAACGAGCGGGCGAGCTCGAATCCGCTTTAATTATTAATTCAATTAAATTCAAGGCATTATTGAATCAATCTCTATGTGTCATATTCATAGGGGTGTACCTAAATACAAATACTAAGTACTTTAATAAGACATTATAAGATAGTAAGTGCTATAAAAGCTTATAACCATGCTACTGAAAGCTTCCCAATTCACAAATTAGAGTATATATTGTAAATAAATATGATCCGGTAGATATGGTGTGTTTTAACACAAGTCTCGTGGAAAAGAAAAGACGTAGATGTGCATGAATCAATCCTTTCGATGACCTTGAGGGTTTGCTACTTCCTTCATGGATGGTAAATCAATTCATTTTCTGGAGCAAGTTAGGGAAACACATGAATTGTCGCGGTAACATACTTCAGGTAACATAAGGTAACATACCTGGTCGACTAGGTCGGTCGAGGTTGGACTTTGCCTTCTAAAAAAAAAACTTTCCATTACTTCATGTTTTCACGATCCGCTCGATGTAGTAGAGTAGAAACAGTCGGTAATAGTAAGTTGGGAGAAAGGCCTATATCCAGCCCGATTGAGCCAAATCCTTTACTTGTTCGTAATATGTATGTGTTCGGATGGTGATCTGCTTGATCATCTGAGAATGTATCACAGACTGGTTGGAAAGCTCAACTATCTCAAACGCACTTGTCAAGATCGTCATCGTCTATATGCCGTTAGTGTGGTCAGCTAGTTCAGCCCCTCGGTATCAAGAACTCGATAGAGAGTTCAGTGAGCTGAGGGTAGGCAAAGGATCTCTGTCTCTATAACCTATTATTATTATAGGAGCAGGGGCATTAGATAAGGAGCATTCGACCTTAGTGTAACGCTCTTGCTTTTAAAAGCGGGCAAGAAAAGTCAGCGGTTGTATTGGTCGGGATCTGTCTGTAGATCGTATTACACATATCTAGTCCAGCCGGTCAGTCACTAGCACTCGTTTACCCCCTCGCCAGAACATGATCTAATTGCTCAAGGGGGCACCACTCACCAAAGACAACCCGACGGTTATTCGAGAAGCGAGGGCTATCAGATCATCTTTAATCTTGGTTGCTAAAAAAAAGCCAAAAGGCTTGGTGCCAAGAAGGTAAAACATCATTAGCTAATCCGTCTATATGTTACAGCCATATCCCAAGACTTAAACCTAATAAAGTAAGTTTTTAGCGTTCTCGAGTTGAGTTTTTTTATAGAGTCGATTAGTTAGAACTCAGAGGCTTTCGGATTTCAGTTAAAAATATCGATGTTAGCGGGTTCACCTGAAACCTTTGAGTAGGGCAACTAATTTATTCTTTGCCTTGAATGCTTCCTTTCTCTTAGCATACTTCAGATTGATACCTATAGATTATGCAGGTTTTAAAAGGTATCCTTTAGGTCTAAGCGCTGTGTGCTGCTGATTCTATAAGAGCTTTCCTTAGGAGTGCAATTGGCTCAAGAATAGCTGGTAGAGGCATTCCATTTTGATGTCTGCCAACTTTTCTATTTTATTGGTGGACCATTCCTAGATCCTAGAACTGCAATTAGATCAATGGCTGGAAATTCAATTAGAGGTGCAAACTCCTACCTCTTTAGATAACTATTCAAACAACTTTGGCGTATAAGCTAATTGGGTAGAATTCACAAGAGCTAAAAAGTTACGGTATTAGGCTCATCCCAAGCAAGAAAGGCTAATAGCTTTATCTTATGTTTACGTGTATGCCTTTCTATTTATTTGTTTTCAAAGAAGAAAGAGCTCATTTACAGTTCCAATTCGGATTCCACTCACCAAATAGAAGTGCGCTACCTTTCAGCCTCTGACGAAAAGCACTATTTCAAGTGGAATTGGAGTCGACTACGAAAGTGCACTCCCTCTCAGTTGGGGCCTAAGGCAACTAGTTAGCTTCGAAAGCTTTCGAACTGCCTTTTGTGTTACCCACTCTGCGTCAGCGTTAAGCTGACAGCTAAAGATTATGGATCTTGCTTTGTAAGCTTACGATCCTCTCTTTCATTTTGGAAAGCATTTTCAGAATAAGCGAGAAGTTTCATGGGATTGAGTGCTAGCCCAGCCTCGTGAATGATTCCTTTTCAAAACTTCAAGCCTTGAGCCAGTCGATCTAGTTGGAAAACTGCTCTGTGAGAGTACAAGGCTGACTTTATAGCCTATCTTCAAGTCCCTATCCCCTTGCTTCGATACCATACATCTTTGCATAAATCATTTTCGAAAGAAGGAGGTAAGCTTTGTGGATCTACCGCATGGAGTAACGAATTCGAAGCGTCTTTCTCAAATCAATAAGCTAACGGACTCCCTCTAATGAATAGAAGTGCGAATAAAGGCTTATTCTCTTTCCATTCCCTACCTTGAAGAAGTATGGCTTTTCGCTGAGAGTGACTTGTGGAGATTAGTACAATAGAGAAAGCTGGAACCAATAGAATGGATGTTTTAAGCCATACAAGTGAAAGGGAGAAATACTAAAATAGACTGTACAGTCTCCTTTAGATGCTTCAGTCCAATCGCGTTATTCGTGACTAAATGAGCCCTTCAGTCTCAAGTGTATATGTCTTGACCACCCTAAACGTCCTGTCATCATCTAAAGATAGCCTACTGAGGTAGTTTCGCTTGTAAAAGTCTTGAGCTAACCGTAGACGCTAACTCTTATGCAGTTGACTAGCCCGCTTAGCCTGTGTCTCGCTCGCTTCTCACTTATTTCTCCTTGGTTTCGCATACTTCCTTTACAGGTTGATTGATCAATCACTATTTCCAATTCTATTCCCGGGCGAATAACTTTCTTCGATGTACTTGATACTAGCTTTTTTCTCTTACTTCGCCTGTATTGGCATAAATAGAAAATTCCTCTTTATTTTCTCTTTTGTCTCCTGCTGGTTTCAGTTATGTTGCTAGTACAATTGGACTACTCTTCATGCTGACTTCCTTACTGAGGAGATTAAGATAATTACTTTTTTATTTGTGTGGAAATTTATGCGTCTTTTCCTTATTTTTTAAAGAAATTCCATGCTATGATCAAAACTCAGTTCGATAAGAGTAGTTTGAAAGATCTGACTCTGAAGGACTTCAGAAGTCTCCAACCTCAAGCAATAGGGTGTGGGAGCAATGATAAAGGTTGTGTTCTTCCTCTTCCCGTATCCTCTTTGCAGAGTCCTCCGAGTTCGACTGAGGTTCACCTGAACTTCAAAAATTTCTCTGTCTTTTGGCCCTCCCATCCCATTCTTAACAGGAAGAGAGACCTGACAAATCGTCTGATGATGCAGTGCACCAAGCGTGGAAGCAGCGGAGTCACTTCCTACCCCGGAACCAGATGCCTCTCCACCTCTTGAGGTACGTCGCTCCTCACGTGTCAAGTATTCAGTCGATCGCTTTCTTTTGAGTCCTTTTCGGCCTTCCTAACGTCTCTTATTTCCCATCTTCAACCGCGTGTCTTTTGCTTCATGTTTTCGACCGGCCTGTGATAGATGCCCAGTCTCTTTCTGTTGCAATCAACGCGTTGCAAGCAAAGATCTTTGATTTTCACCCTGGGAACAAGTCCAACAAAGCACTTTTCCTTACCAACCAAATTCGCACTATCCATGCTTGCTTCTTCCATTCGCTGAGCTCTGAGCTCTTCTGGCAAATCATGATGTGCGCATGCTGGCTACCCCGCTTTAGTAGTGCGTTAACTAGTAGTCCACTACTTATTAAGTATTTGGTACTGACACCTGTCTTACTAACTATAAGCCTTTGGAAAATATATAGAATCTATATTAATTAGGGTACATTTTTACAACTTTGTCAAAGACTCCGTGACTTGGGAAGTCCCGAACCCGGGGTCAAGCGTCAGCCGATGGATCCTGCTTCTGGCGAACTAGTGGTCCTTCTTTTCTTAAGGCAAGACCATTTCTACAGGACCAAGCACTTCATATTTTGGGGTAGGGTGAGGCGAATGCCCCAGTACGTATGCGATAGAGTATACAGTGCGAAGAATTGCCCTGAAATCATCAAAGAAAGGGGAAAGAAAAGCTTGATCTTGATGTCTGACTATCTCTTATTCTTATTAAAGAAGCAAGCAAAAGAGCAAGTGGAGGTATTCCCTTAGATTAGATCTATCCCTTCTCTTCTGAGTGAGACGAAGTACCACGTCAGTGGACGGTAATGGAATCGGGGATCACAGACGCTCTCATCCACTTGATAATCTACATCAGGAAAGCAAGTCTTAAGAGCTGCTTCGCTCCTCTCCTTATTAGAAGAGTGGCTTTTCGCTCCTTTACTACTGAACATAATAAATAGAAAAAAAGGGAGGTCTAAAAGCAGCCATTAGATATAAAATTATCCGTTAAGGCTAAGCATTAAGATAGATTTATCTACCAGGCTTTCCCTATTTACAAGGTGTCGATTCCCCATAGGGAGTCCTGGTGTAAGCAAAGCGATTGTTGAGTGAACAAACCCGTAAATCGCAGACTTATGGAGAAAAGATCTCGGCTATTTCAGCCACTCTCGCCTAATCCTTCTGGCCCTTCGACCTTTCTTCTTGGTAGTTTACTAAGCGGAATGCTCATTTTTTGTCCATAAGCTCTCCTCGTCTTAATTTTCTCTTACAGTCGCCCCTATAACCAACCTCTTGACTTCTGCGGGCTACGTTCAACTAAACCGTCACTCTCCTTTACCTCGAAAGAACAGACTGAAACGACGGAGGGGGAAAGACCTGCACCTAGCTAACGGAGTTCACGAGGCACTTACCATAAGGGGTAAGTGAAGCGAAGCCTCAAAGATCAAAGCATATCTTACTGAATAATCTGACTGAAAGGACTAAGGTATAGACAGATTATATCACAGCTTGTGAAGTGGCGAGACGAAGGGACGAAGCCAGAGGCTCCCTTGCTTGCTTACCGGACAAGAAAGAGAGACGCCTTTAGACCCACTAATGGACTATAGCGAACGGAAAGAAAGAAAGCAAAATAACTATTGTATTGCGAACCATAAAGAAGACTAGCACTACCAGTGACTGGCTAAAAACAGATAGAACAATCTTTCCTACTCCAGGCAAGTAGTACGGATACGGACTATAACTCCAGCCTACTGCTCCGTACAGAGTTCGGATTCAAGGATTTCAAACATGAATTTCTATTTATCAAATCTTTTGATAGAGGAAAATACGTCTTTAGACATTGAAAACCGACACCTATCTCTTTTAAAAGGCTTAGAACCCCAACATGAAGAAAGTAACAGGTATTCAGCTTCAGCTTCTGCTGTCACTAGTTTAGTTGGTGCTCTTTCCTTAAGTGAAGTAATCAGCCTTATAGCTGACGATTTAAGACTATAGTATAGAAGGACCTACTCTCTCGAGCCTTACTCCTTGTTTAGCTCTAACTTAGTATAAAGAAGAAGCTATTATTAGATTAACTAAACTATTATAATAGTACTTCCACGGGGAAAGGCTATAAGGGAAGTTGACCTAACAAAGCTTGCTTGTGCGCCTAAGACGGAGTCTAAAGAGCCTTTTCTGATGAACTTTTTATAGAAGTAGGGATTTGACGCTCGTTTGCTTTCCCGTCTCGATCTGTTCCCGGTCTGCACGATCTGTGGGCGTACCCTTTCGGGAGCGAGAACAAATATCTGATAGAGAACGATTCTTCTCGTATAGAAAGAAAGCGCGTTTTGACTTTAACAAGAAAATTCGATTGGCCTTGAACACATTACTTTAAGAGAATAAAAGAAGAAAGAAGAAATAGGGCTATTGAACGATCTAACTATGATAAAGCTAGTCCTTATCACTATCCGTCTTTCGTCTCTATGACCTATTATCTTCAGCCTATATAGACGAATATAGTTCTCCTATTCATTCTACTAAGGGTTATGACCTTAAGAAAAGAGGCCCTGACGACGCCTTCTAACAGCCCTTTTTTTTAGACCATTCCCCGTTTTAGTTCATGCCTGATAGGACTACAGACGCTTTAGGCTTGCTTTCACGTCTTTCCCTCTCTTTTATTAGCTAGTGCAGGCTCTAATTCTTTCCAATCTTTCTTTCTTTTAGCAAACCTTGAGACCAAATCTTTGTCTTTTGCTATAACTATAAGGTCAAGCCTACTTGCTGTAAACTCGACTTAAGAAAGCCGTTCTGCTGGCATACGTTTATAGAAGAGAGCGCGACCTGCTAAGGCGGATGACAGCTCAATAATAGAGGGAACTTGAGCAGGAAATCATATAGGAATAGAATTTTCCCATGCCCAGCTCTCTGAAATGGAGAACGAATCCAATCGTCTGAACCCCTCAAACTTCGTAGGTAATTCGATTCCATAAGAAAAAGAACTTTAACATTGACAATGTTGACACGGAGGGATCTAAAAATGTGAGTCTTCGAGTATGAGATTCTATATAACAGCAAGATGCGGGCACTCCCATAGCAAGAAGCGGTCAGCAGGATGCAGAGACAGACGAAATGAGCTTTCTCACTCTAACAATAAGGAACCTGGAAGACCAATCAACAGACGCTAAGGCTCGATCAAGTCTTTCTCGGACTCCACACCCTCCCTTCTCTTACACCAAGTAAAAGGTATGCCATGATACCCAAGTCCCTGAAGTTGCAATCGTTAATGACCTTCTTAATTAAACTTATCCATTTGAGTCTCGTCCCCGCTTGCTCCTCCCAACTTCTCAGAAGAGATGCTATTTTTATCGTTAAAATATCCAAGACAGAGAAATAACGTTCACTTAAAACTTGCATTAAGGGAATGGATGACTGAAGTTCCTTGCGAGCACTTCTTTCTGAGGAAGCACGCTAAGTCTGTTCTTGAATAAAGATTACCTCCAGCTATTCGTCTTCTCTTTCCATGTAGCTAGCCCTGACTCGTAAAGATATTTCTCTATCAGACTTCTAAATTCTGCAGAATCTTTACTAAACTAAAAGTAGTAATTCAATTACCAGTCTTTTTCTGAGAAGATAATTACTGTGAAATCGAATTAACTGAATAGGTAAGAGATTCCAAGTCTGATAGAGTCTATTTCGTACGTGAGAGCTTTCTATGCTTTTAGGTAGGTGTTCTACCCACACAGTAGTTATCTAATTTTTATTTAAATAAATACCATACGAATTACGTTTCCTCTTATAAAGCTTGCATTAAAAGCCCGTAAGGGCGTAAGGGGCCACCCACCTGTTCCCCTTACCCTCTGACTCCAACAGGAAGTTTACTTAGTGATTCCATGTTGGAATGAGAGGCCGCATCGAACAGGATGACTCCTGACAACTGTCTTTTTTTCCGGTTTATCAGTGAGAAATTACCTTTTCATTTCACTATATTTCCAGTACGTACTAAAACACTAATAGATGGCCCTATGTCAGTAATTGCCAGTAAGGCAATTGAGTGAAATACAGAAGTTCCATCGGCATGAGTTAAGCATTTCTTCATTGGGTTAGTGTTCAGTCTACTATACTAAGGAGTCAATCGTATGGATATGTGGATGAAGAAAAAAAGATAGAGGAAGTCGGTATACAAGCAGAAATTGAATCGAGCAGATCCATATGGTCTTTGAGGTTTTTAAGAATAGCAATTATAGGGTTTTCTAATTCATTGATGGAGCCGAAGCCAGCCTGATTATGTTATGAATCTGGCGTTAGGACTACCCTATGGAAGAACTCATCCATTGTGTAATTTTCATACTGATGTTCAAAGGGAGCAGTATCTTCTATCCTTGGTCTTTCTGGATCAACAGATTTAGGTGCGGACGTTGACAACAATTCGCACTTTATTCAGCGAGTGACTCCGCATCGAATGAGTCTGCGGACGGGGGATTTTGAGAACCAGGATATGCGAGCTAGTCAGAAATGGGACTTCTTGGCTTGATAGAAAGGAAGCCCGTTGGTGATTGTTAGAAAATTCCCTACGAGATTCTTGCTTAGCCTTCCCCACCCACCTAACCTTCCTGGGTCATTTTCTTCTCTTCCATGGGCCTAGAAGAATTTTTCCGGAATATCTTCTCGGACTATAGATCCCTACCCTTTCTTTGGATTGAATCGAATTCATTCGCTCGCCCCCTCTCGCGTACGTAGCCTTTATGGCAAAGCTCTTTTATCTTTCTTCTTATCCTCTTTAATTGAAAGGGACAGATTCACTTTTCCTCTATCAGATGACGATTGAATGGCTTCCACCACGACACGAAGAACTACGTATTATTTACGAATAAAAAGTACTCTTTTTCTTGAACCAACGAGTGAAGTTCTGCCGCTAAGACGTTAAGTGATTATGAAAGCTTTCCCCTGACTGAACCCAACGACTCTCGAGTCTTTCAATAGAAAGAGTCAAGGGGCAAACAAAAAAACAATGTCTCTGACGTTAAGTGATTTCGGTCCAGCTAACCGAACTTCTGCCTAATTCCCGGCTAAAAGCAACCACTATTATCGGTACAGAGAATGGACTTAATCCCTGATTAGGCCGTCAAGCAGTCCGGCGTGTACGAGACTTCGAACCCGGCTCGTGAGTATCCCAACCTGAAGGTATGCAGGGTAGCTCTCTCTTCTGTCTTACGTGACGCTTTCTCCCCTTGGGATCAAATCGTTGAATATGCTTTGCTTTGTCTGTTCAAGCCCTAGTCTTGCTATCTAGTAGGACTGTCACACCCCTTCAATCGAACCTATTTTTTCTATTATATGGAGCTACGTCGCAGTATACTTCGCTGCCCCTACTTCAACCCGGCTCTCACATGGCGAGGTTCTTGATTAGATCGCCTTCAATCTGAAGACGTTCTTCTCTCGTCCACATTCCTTCCCTGTCTTTCCCCATGTTGGTCCATTCAGGCATAGAACTGGAGTGTTGAGACTATTGGTCTTACCAGCAGCCTATCCTTTAGCTACATCAGATGCCCTCGGATGCTTTCACTTAACCCTTCTTCTTGGTCAGAAGCAACTAAGCGCATTAGTCAATTCGTACCTCTGGCCTTGGGAAGCTGAGAGTGTACCAAACGAAAGCTATCTTTACAGAAAAGGTATTAAAAGCCCTCTTTCAGCTGAGAGCATTGATTCTCCTGAGCAACTAGACGAGAGGGGGGCAGAATGCCAAGCAGCTTGCAGACCATGGAATTTGGGAGTCCCAGCCTGTCATAGCATTTCAGGGCAAGGACAATAAAGCAGGGACTTAATAGGGAAGCGGGGAAAGGCTCAACAGAGGAATCGGAGTGGTGAGCAGGGCGAGAGCAGGATTCATTGCTGGCACACCATCCCTCCATTCATGACATACCATAGCGCAAGAAGCACATGCCCTGAGTTTACCGAAAGAATAGGAACATTTCCACTCGAAAGCTTTAGTTTTGTTCACAGCCAAGGCTTCCATGTCATGCTTTATACTCAATCAGTAACTTGCCGCTGCTTCTCCAATTGCTTCAGAATGTAGTAAGCTCGATTGACAGAGGGAAAAGGATCCATGGACAGAATCTGACCTCGTGTAGTGTCATAAGTGCTATTCAATCCCATTAGGAATTGCAACATATGATTCCGATTCTCAAGCTCCTGGTAGGAAAGATTCATTTATCCAGCCACCCAACCCATTAGACAGGCTAAGGCCAGAAAAGGTAGCTATTCCCCTCCTGTATGTAGTCAATCGTTATGGTTGATGACTACCTCTCATAGGATGGGTTCCCAAGGCAGGGAATGAAGCATCTGTTCGTCGTGTTGAAGGTTGCGATATCCATCCCGATAAGGAAGGAATGAGTTGAAAGTTTCCTCGTCTGAGAAATGAGCGAAAGCAAAGGAAGAAAGTTTAACCAAAAGCCTTTGGTTTTGTTTAACGCGTTCATTTCACTACGTTACACTCCTACCTCTTAGTTTGGAGTTCCAGTAGGCTAGCTCAGCGTTAAAGGGATGCGCCCCACATTGTTACCGTTAGGCGCGTTCTTGTTCATTTGCTGAGAAGGGGCCCGCAGCTAAAATAGGCCATGCAGCGGAGGCTAACAAAGAAGAAAGGCTGCTAAACGACAGGTAAGGATACCACCTGAGATGGGATCGAGTTCGGTGAAAGGCTAACAAGCGTGAACCTCAAAATCCTTTCAAGAAAGAAAACTCTTCCCCTCAGCTTGAAAGCGGAAAAGAGGCTACTTGTAAAGAAAGAGAAAACTTTCTTATTTCATTCCGCCAAAACTCTGTCATTAGCCAAGGCGGATAAACAAGAGCCCTGCGTCGATGCAGCGTCAGCATGTGTTGCTAAAACCGAATCTGCTAGGGCTGCTAAACAATCAAACCTTCCCAGCCATCGGTTCTAAAGACCGGACTTACGACTGTTTAGAGAATTCCCGGTGTGAAGAGTTTAGGGCTACGCCGCGTGACGCTACAGGCAAGCGATAGAAAGACTTAAATAAAAGCACCTTCCCCAGCCTTATAAAGGCTTAATCCCGTAATGGAACTCTTAAAAGGAACTCCGCCCGCGGCTGCCGAAAAGGCGGATTTACATGAATCTCAAGTTCAATCTTCCCCTTCTCTTTCTATGGCCATGAAGGATCTTGCCCTCGGTCTTCCCATGCAAGCAATTCAGTCAAGTCCTTTCCTGCGGGGTGAGTTTCATTTAGGTCCTAGGTTGCAAGTCGGATATCCCCCTGCGCTCAGTCATTCCATTTGGTAATCTATTCTGCTTCGGTTGCCCTTGTCTTTTAGGCCGAATACTCTTCACCGATCGGGGAGAAAACATCCCTTAAGTCAGCAAGTAAGAAAGCAAATACGCTTTTGCTTTCCAATAGAGAATAGAATTCTATAACTTGAATCTATTTGATCTTTTACAGCAATCTTTAGGTCTTTTCCGAGACATTAATGAAAAAGGTCAAGCGTAGTCACTCCACTTTTGAGCCTTTCAAGCAGTCCTATTTACAGTGATTAATATAGCTAGTAGGAGCCTCCTTCACAGAGGCTAATATCGTCAGTACCGGTAACATTCTAAGCCCCATATGGGGGATGGGAGTGCCTAATCCAAGGAAAGAAGAAAAGAGAAGTTTATCAGCCCTTCGCTTTGCTGTCGCATTCAGCAAGTCCTTTCAAGCGGACTTAGTCAGTCCACTAGCAATACAAAAGTACAATAATGCCCCTTCCGCTACTAAGCCTTACGGGAAGGATGTTTGGCGAGGAACGGAGGAAATCATCCGATTCGCCGACACTTTGAAACTCTATAAGCCTATGGTAAACGGAAGACTCATAATGAAATGTCAACTCTTCGTTCGGGAAAAGACTTACTCAATAGTTTATTTGTTATAAGGGCACGGGCGGATTCAGGGAGGGTGGGAGTTTTGCTTGTTCGTGTCGTGCCAAGAAGTGGGTGTTCCCGTGGGGTGAATGGTGTCTCGTAAGAGACTCCCGAACGGATTTCAGTCCTTCTGGTGTAGTTCTTTGCCGGAAGTTCTAAGCTTGATCTTCGACCGGAACTAACTGTAACTAACTGTAGTTTTAAGTTCGAAACGATCTGCGACTGCTCCTGCAACCGTTGTTACGGGACCCGTACATTCTCTAGCTAAGGCAAGTAGCTAGTCCCCGGCTAAAGAGAAGTCTGAGGTGACATCAACAACTCCTAGCTTCATTGCCCAAAGCTACCAAGCCAACTCTGTTCCTAACTTGTGTGTCTATCCGCTCGCTACCTTTCACTTAGGTGAAATAGTTTCAAACGCCCTTACGAATAGGATTTTCAATTTAGTACTTCACTGGAGCAGTTAGATTTCCGGGAATAGTTGAAAAAGAGAAAAAGTACAAGATCCGAAGGCTCATTCGCCATCCAAAGCCGATACTGAAGTGTTGGGGCTAGGTCACCAATAAATTCCCTAAGTAAAGAGATTGAACGTAGGTTCTGTGAGACAATTCTCTCCCAAACCACATACTTCTGATAAGATTTATTTTCGTTGATGGAGATCCGAGATGCATCCCGCTAAGTGTTCAGTCCCATGAGTTGGACCTCGTGACCGTGTTCAGTTCTTGTTTGAGGGTGACAGGGCTTAGCCCAACCAATGTCTTTTCTATAACGACTTGACTAAGAAAATAAGTGAATCAATCAACCAGATAGGAATAACCAACATCAACAGAAAAAGCACTCCCCGCCCCAACATAAACTCCCGCGCACCCGGCCCGCTGACAAGAACGAACCTGAGGTCGAGGAAGTGAAAATAGATATTTATTCCCCGGGGAAGGTACTTTGGAATTAGTTAGTAGGGTTCCGGGCTTAAGAGCCGAATTAGCTACCTCGAAGTCCTTTTACCAGATGCCATAACTCGTTAATCGATCTCTTCCCTACCATACGAGCAAACCAGCCCTGGCCAACCATTGAATAGTTGGGGTTGCTTTCGCAGTAGGTATACCGATTTGGCTAGACAAACCAATCCTCATACTGATTGTGTCAGTTAAGGAAAGCGAAAGGTTGGCTCGACCAACCCTTGAACCTAACCCTCGGAACAGAGGCCGAACCCAGTGCAAGGAGGGAAAGAACTATTACTAGAACGACCTACTCCCCCGCTTACAAGCTAGCCAGATTCCGTCTTCTTCTAAACCTTTTCTCTATCTCCCACTTCTTTTCCATTGAGGACGGCAACTCCTTACCTTACTAAGGCATACTGTCACAAGTACGGGTTTCAGATTTAAACGACATATCTTCCAATGCTGAAAAGGAGAAGAAAGGGGATCTATTCTATAAAGGGATCCCAACGCTTAGAATTGATTCCTCTCCGTCTACTTTTTACATAGGTACTCCCACTTCAGGTGGACGAGAAAGCAAGATTTGAACTTTTTCAATCTATACAAGCCCTACAAGCGGCTGCTAGCCTCTCCCTCTCTTCGTCGAACAAGAACTGAAGACTAAAGCCCGCTTTTCCTCTCTTCATGGCATCCTTCCCATTCTTTGCTTTTCTTTCTTTTTCCGTTGCACTGAAGTGGTTTTGAATTTTCAATTCCTTTCTTTTCAATTAGTAGTTTTGAAGATTCATAGACTTCGGACAGGTTTTTGATTTATGTATGTTGCCTAAAGGGCAAAAAAAAGTACGTCACTACTATCCATTTCATGTTGTATGTTAACAGGCTGAAGGGAAAAAGGAGCTCAGTTTGCTTTATGAACTATCCGATAGGATATTAAACACAGTGTCTTTAGTTAGTTCTGGATAGGATCTATTTTGAATAAAGGACTACTCAATGCGGCTATCTTATCTTGGAACTGCTGGAATAAAGGATTGTATAACAATACAGAGTGGCTTGGAGTGGAGCTCTTCCTATTCAATAAGTATCTCTCTATGGCAATACATAAGGATGGTATCTAAAGAGCTGCCCTTCATCAAATTACAAACATATGAGATAAAAGAAGAACATGATCGTTTATCCATAAAGAACTTTGAAGTAGTTCCGTCTACAAATTGAAAAAGACTTGTCCTTCTGTTTCGTTTCTTAGTTGAATCCCCAAAAAGAGATACTCGTGCAAATGAAGGGTGGTTTTAAGGAGCTTTTAAGCCCTGGCTCCGGCTGCTAACCATTCCTTTTCCATTAAGGTATGTCTCCGACCTGTAAGGAAAGTAAAGAGGGCACATGGTCAGTCGGCGGTTGACCAGTCCTTCATCTTCTTTTCGCACTTTCTATATAGATTCGATTCTGGTGTCAGTGTCATTGGCCTAGTTGTCTGGGTGCATTTTCTTCTTCCTGTAGTCAGTTGTATTCAAAGTAGTAGCTTAGCTGGCCTAGCGCTTAGATATCCTAACGCTTTCGAGTATAGGTTTTCTCTAAATCTAAAGCATTCTCCTTTCCTTTAACGCTTAACCAAAGCAGCAAAATAGATATCACTTCTCGGGATAATTGCGTATAGAAAGAAAGATTTCCTGTCGTACAGGAGGTGGTGACACTGATCTCAATATCAAGAGTTCGCTCACATAACAGCCTTTGAGTTGACTCAAAATAGAAGACTTTCATAGCTCGAGACAAAGGGAAGTGAGACAATAGAATAACTCACTAAGATAAGAATAATAGAAGTGCGATCGGGTTAGATGAAAGGTATGCCAGTTGCAAGCATTGATTTCTTTTCTGTCGAGATTAGCTTAGAAATCCCCTGAAAAAGGACACAGAATAGGCGTTAAAGCACGCTATGCTAAAGCGCGCTAAAGAGGACCAACGAGAAGAGGAGAGCGAAAGCCCCTCGAAGAGATAGAAATAGAACTACCTTGGCTTCTTCCCAACCGTCCGTATCTTGGCTATGGATCTTAAGGTAGTACTTAAATCCTTACTAAACTAATTCACGATCCGACAAAAAGGGGTAGCCAAACGGCTCCTATCACTCTGG